AGAGTCTTGACCAATTCGAAAGATCATTTGATGTAGTTGAAATAACTGAATTTTGGGTTGTTCGATCAAGTAACGGAAACTCAATGGAATTCATAATTGTATTGTCTCCATTTCATTTTTTTCTTATTTTTGAATTTTGATTCTCTGAATATTCAGGAGCTAAGACCATTCCAATGCTCCTTTTCGCCATGCATAAACTAAACCAACAATTAGGATAAGCACGAAAATTAAAGCTTCTATAAATACAGATACACCCAATACATCGAAACTCATCGCCCACGGATAAAGAAAAACCGTTTCAACATCAAAAACAACAAAAACTAGCGCAAACATATAATACCGGATTCGGAATTGTAACCAAGCATCGCCCATTGGTTCTATACCCGATTCATAACTAGAAAGTTTCTCTGGTCCTTCATTAATCGGGGCCAAAACTCCGGAAATTATAAATGCCAAAATAGGAATAACACTTGATATTATTAGAAATGCCCAGAAAATATCATATTCGTGAAGCAGAAACATAGAAGCACTCCTATGAATGTGGAAAATAAAATCTACCAGATTCGTATTAGTCGATTCAAATTGTAATTGTGAATTCATTCATAACTATTTAGTCCAAATACCAATTAATTTGGATCGAACCGACTAGTTTTTTTAGTTGCTGTGGGCCATATGTCTCGTTTCAAGATTCATCGAATCTCAAATCCTATTTATTATTTCTATTATACTATACTAATTTCTTTCTTTTTTCTTTCGATTTTTTTCTATTCTATTTCGATATGGTATAGACATATCATGCTCGTATACAAATAAAACTCTCTCTTTCACCGGGCCTTGGGTTCTCTCTAAAGAAAAGGCATTCAAATTTCAAATAACAAGAAATAAAAAATTAACATTAATAATTTTTTATTAACATTAATGAAAAATTAGGGCTATACGGACTCGAACCGTAGACCTTCTCGGTAAAACAGATCAAACTTATTATTATCGAAATGATTCGAACTGTTTCAAAGACCCAACATGCATTTTTTTTTGCATTGGGCTCTTTCATCAACTGATATAAATATCAGCGAGTCCGCCATCCTTTTTCTTAACCGAAAAATAATGAGATGGTTCCGCGTGCTCTGGTTCTTTATTTTTATTCAGTAGCAATACCAAAGTGTTTCAAAAAAGAGTTATCTTGACGTAGGTCTGCCTTCGGCCTAGATCAACCTAAGTTAAGTTAAATGGAGTCTCTGTCGCTATGCTCTGCCCAAAGCGTCAAATATGAAACTTCATACACCTTCAAGTTCATAGGACGAAAAGAGATTTTTTTGAGGTCCTTATACTCATTATGCCTAGCATTGAATGGACTGGATATTCACCTTATCAATTATCAAATGATGATGATGGGTTCTATTTGGCGCCCAAATTGGCACCTCAATTTGACCAACCAACCGTTTGTCAGGCTATTGTTCTCTTGTTCCTTCGAATCCATAGAGTAAGACATCGATTTTTACTAAGATAAATTCTGTTGATTACATGATGGACTCCTCTGAAAAAACATTGGCGCGCGTGTAAACGAGGTGCTCTACCTAACTGAGCTATAGCCCTTGTGTTTGTGATAAATATTTTATCATGTATATCATTTCTTGTCAAGGCGAATACTGCATGATCCGACATGATAGCTCTCTGATCTGTTTCCTGCCAAGGGTGGGTATTGCTTAGAACGAATATTCCATCTATAATCTATCGATGTGACAGGTTCCTTTTGTTTCTCTTTATGATGATAAATGACCTACTTAACCCAGTGGTTAGAGTATTGCTTTCATACGGCAGGAGTCATTGGTTCAAATCCAATAGTAGGTAGAGCTTATTAGATACCGCAGTAAGTGGTATCTAATAAGTATTTCTACTCATACTCACTTATTTTTTTTGTATCTTTTCCATACCCCACTACTCATATTCTATTTTATTTATTGAATCTTTTTTTGTTGCATCAAAATCTGATTACACTTAATTGGATTCAATCGGCAGAATAAAAAAAAATATGGTGTATAAACAGAACTTCTTTTTATTATTAGGACGCACCCAAAACAACTAGTTATGAGCATTGATAGCCTCTACTCGCGTTTTAGCTCGTCTGAGAGCTAAATTTGCTTCAATTGTTTGTCTCTTGCCTTCCGCGCTCCTCAAGTTAGCTTCAGTTATTTCAAGAGTTTGTTGAGCTTCTTGCGGATCAATGTCACTACCCCTTTCTGCATCATTTACTAAAATAGTAATTTCATTATTGCCTATTCTAGCGAAACCGCCCATCAGAGCTATTGTTAACCATTGGTCGTTAAGACGTATTCTCAAAATGCCTATATCTACAGCCGTGGCAATAGGTGCGTGATTTGGTAATACACCAATTTGGCCACTATTAGTCGATAAAATAATTTCTTTCACTTCTGAATTCCAAACAATTCGATTAGGAGTCAGTACACATAGATTTAAGGTCATTTCTTCAATTTGCTCTCCA